TTATTTTATTATAAATAAAAAAATAAATAAAAATATTGATACATAAGATAAATACAAGAATAGATAAGATGAGATTCGTCCACCTCCCATATATTTAATCCCTTCCCCTATAAAAAAACTTGCAACACCAACACCATTTGTAATTCCATCAATTATATGTCTATCAAAAAACTGAGTTAGTTTGGTTAATCCTCTTATCCCCACGGTAAAAACTCTAGTATAAAAAATATCTATGTAACCACGATTATATGACCAATTGTATATCACATTTTTTATTCGGTCCACAAGAATTCTTTTAGGACCCCTTTTTACAAATGAATTGATTAAATCCAAATTCTGGAAAAATGAATAAGCGGATCCATATAAAATATATGCTATGAATAGTCCGAAAATTGCTATACTTACCGAAAAAATTGCATTTGTAAAAAATTCATTCAAATTTACAGAATAATTAGAACTTGAATGTAAAAGATTTGTTGATGGGGTTAACCATTTCGATAATATATCAAAATCTATTACTCCTTGATCAAAAGAAATTCCTATTGATCCAACCAACAAAGTAAATAGTACTAATACAAGAAGAGGAAATAGCATAGTATTGTCCGATTCGTGAGGATACATGGAAGTGTATTTATTTCCAAAGTAAGTACTAAAGTATCGTATCCTATTTCTTACATTATTATCAATTTTCGATCTTTCTTTTGCAAAAAAGGAAACCTTTTTATTCATTGTTGATAAAAGTAAATTTGGATTGACTCCTCTTGGAGTTCCTTTTCCCCATAGAGATATGGAATAGAACGAACCATTTTTCGTGTTACTGTAATTTTTAAAATGAACGCGGAAATACCCATCAAAGGTAAGTAAATATACCCGAAACATATAAAATGCGGTTAATCCTGCTGTGAAATAAGCTATTAATGCGAAAATTGGTGAATACAACCAACTATCATTAAGAATGTCATCTTTGGACCAAAAACAAGCAAGAGGTGGAATACCACAAAGAGAAAGTGTACCCAATAAAAAAGTAGTTCTTGTAATTGGAACATATCTTGTTAAACCACCCATAAGAACCATATTCTGACTTTTATCTGGTGAATATCCAACAATAGGTTCCATTGAATGAATAATAGATCCGGATCCCAAAAACAATAAAGCTTTTGAATAGGCATGAGTGATCAAATGGAATAAAGCAGCTCGATAAGAACCTATACCTAGAGCTAACATAATATAACCCAATTGAGACATTGTAGAATAGGCTAAGCTTTTTTTAATGTCTCTTTGAGCAAGGGCCAAAGTAGCCCCTAATAATAGTGTTGTTACACCTATTAAAGAAATGAAATTCATTATATAAGGTATGACTATGAAAAGAGGAAGAAGCCGAGCTACAAGAAAAATTCCTGCTGCTACCATAGTAGCAGCGTGTATAAGAGCCGAAATAGGAGTGGGTCCTTCCATAGCATCAGGTAACCATACGTGAAGGGGGAATTGTGCGGATTTAGCAACTGCACCGACGAATAATAAAGAAGCACACAAGGTAGCAAATAAAGAATTGACCCCATTATTCTGGATTAAGTTATTAGTTATTTCAAGCAAATACCGAAATTCTAAACTACCTGTTATCCAATAAAAACCTAAGATTCCTAACAATAAACCAAAATCCCCTACACGATTAGTTACAAAAGCTTTTTGACAAGCACTTGCTGCAATTGGTCGTGTGAACCAAAAACCTATTAATAAATAAGAACACATTCCCACAAGTTCCCAAAAAATATAAATTTGTATCAAATTTGAACTAGTAACTAATCCCAGCATAGAAGTATTAAAAAAACTCATATAAGCAAAAAATCTCAAATATCCTTGATCGTGATACATATACTTGTCACTATAAATAAGAACCATGATTCCAACAGTAGTAATTAGTATTGACATAATAGAAGTAAGTGGATCGATCAAGTATCCAAACTCTAAGGAAAAATCATTATTGATGGTCCAAGACCATAGATATTGATAGATAAAACTTCCATTTATTTGTTGAATAGACAGATTGGCTGAAAACACCATAGCTATACTTAAGAGTAAAACACTAGGAAAAGCCCACATGCGACGAATATTTTTTGTTGCTGTCGGAATAAGTAGAAGTCCAAATCCTATTGACATAGTAACTGGAAGTGGAAGAAAAGGTATTATCCACGCATATTGATATGTATGTTCCATAAGAAAAGAACCTCTTTTTTCTTATAATTACAAATTGTTCTCGATTCACCAATTCTTATCTTTTTTATCCTTTTAGAAAGGATAAATAATAAAAGAAATCAACAAAAAAAATATCTGAAAAAAAAAGTCAAATATTGGGATTCTTAATTATTCTGATTTTTTTCTCTCATTTCATTTATATATGTGATGTGTGATGTGCGCGCATACGTATATGTGATATATATACCACATATACATGTATATATAAATATATTTGTATTATATATATTTATATGTTAAAGTAAAAAAACAATGTATATTAAAAAGAGTATATTAAAAAAATTATCCACATACACGAAATAAGTATAGATAATAACTAAAAAGAACGATCTATTTTGAAGAATACATGTCTTTCACATACAACGATAAAAGGAGGAACCCCCCTTTTTTGAATGGCAGTTCCAAAAAAACGTACTTCTATGTCAAAAAAACGTATTCGTAGAAATATTTGGAAGAAAAAAGGATATTTAGTTGCAGTAAAAACTTTTTCTTTAGCGAAATCGGTTTCCACCGGGCATTCAAAAAGTTTTTTGTGCGACAAACAAATAATAAGGTCTTAGAATAATCTCAATTAATATAGCCTAAAGAACCTCAAATTTTGTAAGATGAATGTTAACTAATGTATTTTTCTGTATTGAATTTCTCAATATTACTTAGAACTCACTGCTGTGATATATAGAATAAGAGTTTTTTGTATATTGGGTTCTAAGTATTATTTTTTTCCCTATCGCAATTGTACTTTTCTATTGTGAAAAGTACAATTGTGATAGAGATTGAAACTCTTTTGTTATATGCCTATCCCAAAACTTAATTGGTTTTGTAAATGGTATTCTAAATTAGAAATTATATGCGCAATAAAGAATATTAATACTTTAATTTTAATATACTAAGGTATCGAAATCATTAGAAAAATAACAAATTATTTGTATTTAATGATGAAATTGTGATAGATATGAAATCCTAGTTATTTGATTTTTTTCATTGAAAAAAATCAAATAAATCTTTTTCATTTGAATCCATGAAATCGGATAAATGAAAAACAAATCATAAAAAAATAGAGAAAAAAAGACAATTCTTAGTTTTATACCTCAACCGAGAAAAAACTATGGAGTTCCAACTGTTTGGAGAAAACTTAGTTTCTAGTACATGAAAGTTGATTGTTAAAAAACCCACGACGATACTACCTAGGTAGGTATTTTATTGAGGATTCAAATATTTAAACCACAAACCAGTCTTTATTCATTGATTCTAATTAATGTTTCCTAAACTATATTGAATCCTTGAATCTCGACGATTCAACATGAATTGACTATTATTATTTCAAGTAAGCCGCCGTGGTGAAATCGGTAGACACGCTGCTCTTAGGAAGCAGTGCTAAAGCATCTCGGTTCGAGTCCGAGTGGCGGCATCTTCTAAAAGAGATACAATAGATCCTAAAATGTATTCAATTCGCGATTTCCAATTCTGTAATGGGACCCCTTTTATGATATTTGCGACTTTAGAACATATATTAACTCATATCTCTTTTTCGATCATTTCAATTGTGATTATGATTCATTTGATGACCTTATTAGTCCACAAAATTGTAGGATTACGTGATTCATCAGAAAAAGGGATGATAGCTACCTTTTTCTCTATAACAGGATTATTAGTTTCTCGTTGGATTTCTTCGGGACATTTTCCATTAAGTAATTTATACGAGTCATTAATCTTCCTTTCGTGTAGTTTCTTCATTATTCATATGATTCCCAAGATACGTAACCTTAAAAACGATTTAAGCACAATAATTGCACCAAGTACCATTTTTACTCAAGGCTTTGCCATGTCGGGTCTTTCAACTGAAATGCATCAATCCGCAATATTAGTACCTGCTCTACAATCTCAGTGGTTAATGATGCACGTAAGTATGATGTTATTGAGCTATGCAGCTCTTTTATGCGGATCATTATTATCAGTCGCTCTTCTAGTCATTACATTTCGAAAAAACATCAAAATTTTTTGTAAAAGCAATAATTTATTAATTAAGTCATTTTTCTTTGGTGAGATTGAATATTTGAATGAAAAAAGAAGTGTTTTTAAAAACACTTCTTTTCCTTCATTTCGAAATTATTACAAATATCAATTAACTGAGCGTTTGGATTATTGGAGTTATCGTGTCATTAGTCTAGGGTTTACCTTTTTAACCATAGGTATTCTTTGTGGAGCAGTATGGGCTAATGAGGCATGGGGGTCCTATTGGAATTGGGACCCCAAGGAAACTTGGGCATTTATTACTTGGACCATATTCGCGATTTATTTACATACTAGAACAAATATAAATTGGAAAGGTACGAATTCGGCACTTGTAGCTTCTATAGGATTTATTATAATTTGGATATGTTATTTTGGGATCAATCTATTAGGAATAGGTCTACATAGTTATGGTTCATTCACATAAACATCTAATTGAATAAACTACATGAAGAATACATAAGATAAAAACATCATCCCATATATAACGAAAGTTTGTTTTTATGAGTTTTTGAGAACCATTTAAATTTGAATGATTCCTTGATTCAAACGGTTCTCAAAAACTCGAGATGTATCTAATTACAATTCTTATTCATTTTATTTCTTTTTTCATTATACAGTACAGCAAACGATTTTCAAAATATTAAATTCAAAGAATTATAAGACTTTCCTTCCGTTTCATTAATGAAACACTATCTATGATAATAATTGGATAAGATAGCGTGTACCTTGTCAACTGATAACGAGAGAACAAAATCGGGATAAATACCAATACTTATTACGGGTAGAAAGATACAGATTGAAAGAAATAGTTCTCGTAGTCCAGAATCCCAAAAATTAGAGTTTGGAATATTAAATAACTTGTATCCATAAAACATCTGACGTAACATAGATAATAAATAAATAGGAGTTAATATCATCCCAATTGCCATTACAAAAGTAATTAGCATTTTTGACATTAAAAGATATTTTGTACTAGTAATTAGTCCAAAAAATACTACAAATTCCGCAACAAAACCACTCATTCCTGGCAATGCAAGAGAAGCCATTGAGAAGCTACTGAACATGGTAAATGTTTTTGGCATTGGGATAGATATCCCTCCCATTTCTTCGAGATAAACAAGACGTGTTCTATCACAACTCGTTCCCGCCAAGAAAAAAAGTGCAGCACCAATAAATCCATGAGAGAGCATTTGTAAAATAGCTCCATTGAGTCCCATGTCGGTTATAGAACCAATTCCTATAATTGTGAAACCCATGTGAGATACAGAGGAATAGGCTATTCTCTTTTTTAAATTACGTTGACCAAGAGAAGTTGAAGCTGCATAGATTATTTGCATTGTTCCTATTATCACCAACCAAGGAGAAAATATAGAATGAGCGTGGGGTAGTAATTCCATATTGATCCGAATCAATCCATATGCGCCCATTTTTAATAGGATTCCAGCTAAAAGCATACATGTACTGTAATGTGCTTCTCCATGGGTATCAGGTAACCATGTATGTAGGGGTATAATCGGCAATTTGACAGCATAAGCAATAAGGAAGCCAAAATAGAATATTATTTCCAATGCCACAGGATATGATTGATTAATTAATCTTTCAAAATCTAATGTTGGTTCATTGGAACCATATAAACCCATACCTAGAACTCCTATTAAGAAAAAAATGGAACCCCCTGCAGTGTACAAAATAAACTTTGTAGCCGAGTAGAGACGTTTCTTTCCCCCCCACATGGATAAAAGTAAGTAAACAGGAATTAATTCTAACTCCCACATGATGAAAAAAAGTAAAAAGTCTCGAGAGGAAAATAATCCTATTTGACCGCTGTACATTGCTAGCATCAGGAAATAGAACAACCGCGAATTTCGAGTAATTGGCCAAGCTGCTAAAGTTGCTAAAGTAGTGATAAATCCTGTCAGTAAAATGGGTCCTATGGAAAGTCCATCGATTCCTAGTCTCCAGTGGAAATCAAAAACATCTATCCATTTAGAATCTTCCTTCAATTGCATTAATGGATCATCCAATTGGAAATGATAACAGAATGCATAAGTCGTTAGAAGGAGTTCTAATAAGCATATACATATAGTATACCACCTAAACATCTTATTCCCTCTATGAGGGAAAAAGAAAATTGAGGAACCCGCGAATATCGGTAAAACAACAAGTATTGTTAACCAAGGAAAATAACTCGTGATAAAGACTAGATACATTTTGACCAGAAAAGCCCGTCCTCAAAATAATATATTTTGTCGAGCACGGGCTTTTGTCGGTAAAGAGGAATCACAAACGATTCAAGTGGAGTTTTTTGTAACGTATCAATAAGATAGAGCCATGCTGCGAGTTGTTTCAGGCCCTAAATAAACACGGACACTTAAAAAATCTGTTGGGCAGGCAGATTCACATCTCTTACAACCTACACAGTCCTCGGTTCTTGGCGCGGAAGCTATTTGCTTGGCTTTACATCCGTCCCAAGGTATCATTTCCAATACATCTGTGGGGCAAGCTCGTACACATTGAGTACACCCTATACATGTATCATAAATTTTTACTGAATGTGACATTGGATCTATAAAGTAAAGTTTTGAACATAAAAGATTTTCGATCTGGTCAAATCAAATTAGTAGTAAATGAATCATATATTATATATTGTAATATTGTAGACACCAGACGAAACAGTGGTTTATTAAAAACAATCAATATATTTCTTAAATCAATCTGTTTATGAGAAAAGGTCAAGACACTTTGATTTTCGTTTCAACAATTATGATGATACGAGTTGCACATGCGAATTAAAATTAATTGGCCAACAAATCGGTCATCATTATTTCAATATAAATATAAAAATGCAATTCAATAAAATTGAATTGCATTCAAATTCAATAAAAAATAGTATTTCAATTCTATTAAATATTTTTATGTGTCTTTATTTAAATTATCTATGATGATTATCACTAATTATTCAACAAATTCGATTGATTAATACGAGTTGATTTTCTGTTACGATGGATCGACGAAACAATAGCAAGTCCAATAGCTGCTTCAGCAGCTGCAATGGCTATAACAAAGATTGAGAAAATGTCTCCTTTTAATTGGCGACTATCAAATATATCAGAAAATGTTACAAGATTGATATTAACCGAATTTAGTATAAGCTCAAGACACATAAGCGCTCTAACCATGTTTCGACTTGTGATCAATCCATAGATACCGATAGAAAATAAATAAACACTCAAAAAAAGGACATGCTCAAACATCATTGACTAACTCCTTATCAATCTCGATTCATTTCAATATGAACAACAATTCAACCGATTCAATTGATTAGAATAGAACAATTACACAACAAAAGAAGATATTGACGGTAGATAGATTTAACTAAAAATTTCTATTTATTTATTTAGAATTTAGTTAGAATTCTAAGAATTGGGAATCATTATAAGTTAAGTATTTTTATTGCTTATTGTCGAGCCATAGTAATTGCACCTATCAAGGAAACTAAAAGAATTATTGAAATGAGTTCAAATGGAAGATAAAAATCTGTTGATAAATGAATCCCAATTTGTTGAACGTTATTTATTAGGTCCTGTTCCATAATCTGGTTTGACCTTGCAGTCCAAATAATTCCATACCATGACGTATCTGGGATAGTAGTAATTAGTGAAAAAAGAATAGTTGTACAAACCATCAAAGTGACCCCATCTCCAATGGTCCAAAAATAGGAATTATTGGAATATTCTGAACCATTCATGAACATTACAGCAAATATGATCAAGATATTTATGGCTCCCACATAAATAAGGAGCTGTGCGGCAGCTACAAAATAGGAGTTCGATGAAATATAGAATAAGGATATACAAACAAGAACCAATCCCAATGAAAAGGCAGAATAAATCGGATTGGTAAATAATACTACCCCCAGACCCCCTAATACAAGAATTGACCCCAGAAATACAACAAGAATATCATGTATTGGTCCAGGTAAATCCATTATGTATAAAATACAAAATAAATAACTTTAACTATTTCATGACCTTACTTTAACTTTACTAAATAAATGGTCCAGGAAAGGAAAAGGGGTTACCCTATTTTTGTTTTCTTGTATATAATATTGTATATGATACATTTATAATTGAATTGAATTTGAATATGGATTAATGTAGATATAGATAAAATTATCGGGCCAACCTTACTTTATTTATATTTATCCGAAAAAAAAAATAAAAAAGTAGTTGAAATTTGCTATTTCGAAATCATCACTAAAAATATATTTTTAGTTTAAATCAAAGAGTGATTCTCAACAATCATTAGTTTTTATTTGTAGTTACTGACTACCCAAAATAAAAAGCTTGGATCCTTTATATCAAAACAAAATCTTAGTAATCGGTAATTGTTCTTGAATCAAAGGGTTTATCTTTGTCTATTTTTATTTGAGTCGAATTCATAACTGTTTGAATTGTATAATCTCCTATTATTGAGATTGGTAATCGACCCAAAGCAATTTGATTATAATTCAATTCGTGACGATCATAAGTAGAAAGTTCATATTCTTCAGTCATTGATAAACAATTTGTTGGACAATACTCGACACAGTTACCACAAAATATACAAACCCCGAAATCTATACTATAATTAAGTAATTGTTTCTTTTTAATATCTCTTTCAAATCTCCAATCAACAACGGGTAGATCTATCGGGCATACACGAACACATACTTCACAAGCAATACATTTATCAAATTCAAAGTGGATTCTACCCCGGAAACGCTCTGATGTGATCGATTTTTCATAAGGATATTGAATAGTTACAGGTAAACGATTTGTGTGGGATAAGGTAATTATGAAACTTTGACCAATGTACCTTGCAGCTCGTATTGTTTGTTGACCATAATTGATGGACCCAATTACCATAGGGAACATATTGTAGATATACATGAAAAATTTGACGTTTCTTTCTCTTGTTTGATAGAGATTATGAATCTAAAATAGTGTTATCATATTCTCTTATTTATAATGAAAGAAGTTGGGAAGAAGTTGTTAATAACAGATTACCTAGAGAAATAGGTAAAAGAAATTTCCATCCAAGATTTAATAACTGGTCCATTCTCATTCTAGGTAAAGTCCATCTTGTTGTGATAGAAATGAAGAGAAACAAATAAGCTTTAGTTAATGTAATAAGGATACCCATTGTCATTCCAAAAATGCTGGCGATTTTTTTTATTCCGAAAAGCTCAGAAATGGATATATACGTAATAGGTAAATTCCACCCACCTAAGTAAAGAACTGTTACAAATAATGAAGAAACTAATAAATTTAGGTAAGAAGCAAGATAAAATAAACCGTATTTGATACCCGAATACTCGGTTTGATAACCTGCTACTAATTCCTCCTCCGCTTCTGGTAAATCAAAGGGCAATCTCTCACATTCGGCTAGAGAAGAAATTAGAAAAACAATAAATCCTATAGGCTGCCGCCACAGATTCCACCCCCAAAAACCATATTTTGACTGTGCTTCAACTATATCAACTGTACTTGAACTGTTAGATAATCATAGTCGATAATAACATCACTGTTCCCATCGCTATTTCAAAACCGTACGTGAGACCTCAGCTTCATACGGCTCCTCGATGGCCACAAAAAAAATGTAAGGATGGGTTCGGTATTATCACCATCTTTGGATGGATAGAATAAAGATACATCGGAAAGTCCCAAATTAGACCAATGGAATTCTGTCTGCTAGAATAAGAAGAAAAGTGCTTCCGAATTGATCTCGTCCTTTACAATAAAAATTTCTCTTTGTTCGGTAATAACTTAATATTTCAATAAAATACTCCTTATATCAATCAATACAAAATAAAAAGAATTAGTCATTAGTTCATGAATCGTGATAAGAATTCAATATGTATGAATATGGATAGAGAAAAGAATAAATAAGGATCCCCCTTTTTTATTATTCATTCAATTACTACATTCCATTTCTTTTTTCCTGTTCTTCTGTCTCAGAGGAGGATACTCAAAAATAAAATAAAGAATTAATTCGTTCTTGATAGTCATTTCTTTAACCAGTGAATAGGAGCATACTCTAGATCGGAATCGTAGGGAAGTACTACTTGATCATTTCTACCAATTTCAAGTCCTTATTATGATTCGTTTTATGAAGAAATACCTCTTTTTTGATACCCTACATTATCTCCATTACTAATCCTTTGTGTACCTTGGTGTTCCTAACCGTCCACTGACTTTTGATTGATCCCCGGTATAGTAATACATATGAGACAGTAGTAGAAACTCCATACAGTTGATCTTTTGTTTGCGCCCGCTTCAAGATATGATGACTAATCAAAAAATCTTAATCTTGGGGTAAGCAGTTTACACTGCTTATTTTTACTTCAACTTTATTCTTGTACATAGGGAATGAGATTGTTTCTTCTTACTACAAATTTGGAAGCTGTTTAGTTTCACTCATATAACTATCTGGTTTAACTCATCAACCCGAATGCTGAATAAAAAAAATTAAAACATCTATTCAATACATTGAACCTCTTTCTTTTTTCTTTTATTTCTAGAAGAGAGGTTCAAAGTTCATATTCCAACGAATCACACGTAGAGATATTGATAACACACATAGAGTTAATGGTATTTCATAACTAATAGATTGAGCAGCAGCTCGTAGACCACCTAAAAAGGAATATTTATTATTCGATCCATATCCTGACATAAGAAGCCCAATAGGAGCAATACTAGAAATGGCGATCCATAAAAAAACACCTATACTGAGATCGGCTAAAACAAGACGATACCCAAAAGGAATTACTAAATAACTTAGTAGAATTGATATAACCGCTATAGACGGTCCCACACTAAACAAACGAATATCTCCTCGAGATGGGAGGAGGTCCTCTTTAAAAAGTAGTTTAGTCCCATCCGCTATAGCTTGAAGAATTCCCAACGGGCCAGCATATTCAGGCCCAATACGTTGTTGTATCGCTGCAGATATTTCTCTTTCTAACCACACAATTACTAGTACCCCCATTGTTATTCCCAATATAAGGGTCAAAATGGGTACAATCCATATTAGTCCATACACTTCTTTTAAAAATTCCGATGTATAAAAAGAATTGATAGTTTGTACTTCTGTCGTATCAATTATCATTTCAACGATCAACTTCTCCCATAATGATATCTATACTACCCAATATCGTCATGATATCAGCCAATTTCATTCTTTTAACTAGCTGAGGAAGAATTTGCAAATTGATAAAACCAGGTGGACGAATTTTCCATCTCCAGGGGAAAACACTATTATCTCCTATCAAATAAATTCCCAATTCTCCTTTTGGGGCTTCCACTCTCACATAAAGTTCTTGTTTCGACAATTCTAAATTGGGTGAAGGTTTTTTACTAATAAATCTATATTCAAAATCATTCCATTCGGAATTCTTTGCTCTATCAAAGCGTCGTACTTCTAAATTTTCATAAGGTCCTCCAGGAATTCCTTCTAGAGCTTGTTGAATAATTTTTATGGATTCCTTCATTTCACCGATTCGTACTAAATAACGAGCTAATGAATCTCCTTCTTTTTGCCATTGGACTTCCCAATCGAATTCATTGTAACACTCATAATGATCAACTTTACGAAGATCCCATTGGATTCCAGAAGCTCGTAACATCGGTCCTGATAAACCCCAATTTACAGCTTCTTCTCCACCAATAATGCCCACTCCTTCAACTCGTTCCAAAAAAATGGGATTCCACGTAATAAGTTTTTGATATTCAACAACTCCTGTTAAAGAATAATCGCAGAAATCCAAACATTTATCTATCCATCCATAAGGTAGATCAGCAGCTACTCCTCCAATACGGAAATAATTATGCATCATTCGCATACCTGTGGCGGCTTCGAATAGATCATATATCAATTCCCTTTCTCTGAAAATATAGAAAAAGGGAGTCTGTGCACCGATATCCGCCATAAAAGGTCCAAGCCATAACAAATGAGAAGCTATACGGCTCAATTCCAGCATAATTACTCTGATATAGCTAGCTCTTTGAGGTACTTGAACATTTTCCAATTGTTCTGGCGCATTTACGGTTATTGCCTCTGTGAACATAGTAGCTAAATAATCCCATCGTGTTACATAAGGTAGATATTGTATAATTGTTCGATTTTCCGCTATCTTTTCCATTCCTCTGTGTAAATAGCCCAATATGGGCTCACAGTCAATAACATCTTCACCATCGAGAGTAACGATTAGTCGGAGAACACCATGCATTGATGGGTGGTGAGGCCCCATATTGACTATCATGAGATCTTTTCTTGTAACCGGTACTGTCATATCTTTTCTTCCTTAATTCATTATTCCATGAATTCCTCAAAACGAGACTCATCAAAACGAAAAATTCAATACTACTAAAAAAAATTCAAACGATTAAATTAACGAGTTTTTGGCTCTCGAATATCCAACTGACCAATTAATTTCTTATAACGTACTCTATTTTTCTTTGACAAATAAGCCAGCAACCGTTGACGTTTTCCTAGAATTTTTCGTAGACCTCTTTGTGATAAAAAATCTTTTTTGTGCAATTCCAAATGTGAAGTAAGTCTCCGTATCTTATTGGTGAAACTGAATACTTGAAATTCAACAGAACCCTTGTTTTCTTCTTTTTCTTCTTGTGGAATAATGGAAATGAATGAATTTTTGACCATAAAAAATTTTTCTATCCTTTTTCTTTCTTTTTCATGGATTTTTCCGATCAGGAAAAATAAAAAAAAAAAGAATTATGCCGGTTATTTTAATCTAGTACACACATCTAGTACACACAAAAATTTGGATTTATTCATATACTACTTCTTTATTTTATCCAAATCAAATTTTCAATTTGATTTGGATAGAAAGGGATAATATGTTTACACATTAACGAAAGAAAAGAATTTATTTCTATCTAAAAGGATTCCCCTAATTTATTTATTCCTATATCCAATTGAATGGATACACCATTCAATCTGTATCATTTACCAAAATATAACATAGCATATGCATACATCTTTCGGCTTTCATATACCGAAAATGTCGCGGAATATAGATATATATATGATATAGGAAATATACTATTAAATTAAATAATTCTAAATCGTGGATACATATGTATCCTTGACATACTGAAACGACTGCCATTATTGGTATCAAACCAATAGCGATTCATACAAGCTAAATCTTCTAATCGGTAATTGGGCCAAAGAACAAATTTGCATTTAATGAATTTATTTGTATCCGTATTAAGATGCTTGTCCTCATCCAAAAATTTTCCAGAGTTTCTTATGTTATTTTCATTGCAAAATAATGGATTTCTATTTCTATCCGTAACATTCCAATTATGGGAATTGAAACAAATTAACATTCTCAATTCTCTGCGACGTCTAGGAGATAGAATATTTTCGGGAACAAGGAAATCATAATAATTTGTGTCCCCATTCACAAGCATATTCCCATATCGTACAATGGGTTTATCCAAATTCCTCTTATCAATATATCTTTTTTTTATGCATTTTCTATTAGTTTGGTGTTTATTGTTCTCGACCAATGAAATACTTATAGTTTGATATATAATCAATTTTCCATCCCTTTTTATAGATAGACGAATTGGTTCGATAATTAATATTCCCTTTTTTATCAATTCTGTAAGAGCTAGATCTTTCTGAATTAGCATTACATCCAGATGCATCTCTACTCTTTGAATCGAGGATATAGCAATTTCTTTTGGATTTATCAGTCTAAGTAAGAGACAATATACCTTGATATTATTGATCATTCTTTGGTTCAAGGAGTCATCCCATCTTAATTGAAAAAGGAAATATTTTTTCAGGAAGAAATCTAGTTCTGCTTCCTTGTTTTTCTTGGATTGTTTTTTCTTCTTACCTTTTTTAATGGTAATGTCTGATCTCGCATAATTCTCTTCAATATCTTTTTTTTTGTTTTCTTTTCGTAGATCTGATACAAGATTTACTTGGTCCTGTTGCTCATTTTTTTGTTGGTTGGAATTTTCTAATTTAAGATATTTTTTTTGATGAGATATCATCTGAGGATTATTTTTTCCATTTATATTGATGTTTTTATTTTGACTTTTATTTTTATAAAAATAAAAGTCAAAAAGAAGTAATTTGATTGGTATAATCCATGGTTTAATCTTATATGCATCAAAAAGTAAGACAAATTCTGGGAAGAACCAAGATTCTAGATTTGATATGGTATGATAAACTCTTTCTTGATTCATTCCCATCCAATTTAAAAAAATACTTTTTTGATTGGATGGGTTGATTTCTTGATGAATCATAAGAGAAAAAATATCTTTTTTTTTCAATTTGTTGTTGATTTTTTTTTCAGTCTTAGTATTTTTATCAATTTTGGTACCGATATGTGTATTGGTCCAGGTCTCAATATCGATATTTTTTCTAAGACAAAAGTGGAGAATTTGACAATCAAAATATTTTCTATCTAGATTTTTATGCGTATCAATAATATATCCTTCTTCTAGATAATCACTAATAGCTGTACTTACCAATACATAAAATGATTCGGATTTTGGTTTATTGAAATTATATGGAATTTTGTGAACCCCATTTACTTGTAATCTTGACCCATAAATATAAGAATCCTCCTTATCCCCATAGTTCATATATTTATGTGATAAAAGATCATATCTGTAGTGTTTTTTCCATTTTTCTTTTTGATTTGTCAATGAATCCGCTGCATAGTAATTTTGTTTCACGTAATGAATTAATTGGCTTTTTTCTTTTTTATATGAATCCGCTTTAATTGAGTCCTTATTTTGAATCCTATAACGTTGATTGATTCTATTTCGCCATTTTTGTGGTACTAACCGCGACCATTTGGTTTGAGATAAATTGTATTGATAATGCCCCTTTAACCAGTTTTTCCATTCAATCATTCCAGACTTATGAATTTTCTTATGTCTTGAATTGTAATCAAATATTCCTCGTGTCATACAATAATTCTTGATTTTATCCTTAATAAAAGGGTAAGTCCCCTGATATTGAAGTAGAGATTTCAATTGATACTTGTTAAGTAATTGGGTTTGTGATAATTTGTAAAATACATATGCTTGGGACAAGGAGGATAAGTCATAATACATTTTTGTACTATTACTAATATTAGTATTCGAAAAGGACTTTTTTATAGTGGAAAAAAAGTTCATTGTATTTTGATCTCTTTCATCAATTCCTTCCTGATTTGTTTGATCGTTGTAAACGGATTTATTGATTATTTTTTTTGTTGATTCAAAGAAAAGTTGGAAATAGATCCTGTGAATGGTAATCATACATAGCAAGATATCTATATATATATTTTCAATCAGAGATTTCATAAAATAATGTGATTTACGTATTAATCGTATATTTATTCTTTGGAATATCTGCCAAATATGTTTCTGTGATTTCGATCTTTTATCATCACAAGTTAGAATTATTTTTTTCTTGTCTTTTGTGATTCGTTCTATTTGATTCCTGATTGTGATTGTTCTATCAGAAAGATCTTTCATCTTTTTTTCTATGAGTGAATAATTTGTCCAATTCATGGATTGGATTTGAATGGTTGATTTGTGAATAATCTTATTATTTATTTCGGAATCTTTTCCATTTTCAGCCGTTTCATATACTTTCACCCTGCTCAATTCAAATAAGAATATTGGGTTTACTTTTTGAATTTCCTTCATTATTCGTTTTAGAACTAGAAGTATTTTAATGATCCATCTTGTTTTTTCTTTTGAAACTTTTAGAAGTAGAAATAAATCCTTTTTAACTTTTCTAACTTTTTTTTGGAGTTCTTTATAAATGGGTTCAAAAAAGGAAGGTCGTTTTCGGGGATTCCCAAAAGGGAATTCCGCTTCCATTCCCCAAACTGTTAAAAAACAAAAATTGTCTTTTTTTCCTTTTTTTTTTATTTGATCCCTAGGATGAGATCGTATTTTAGATCTTCGCCAAGGTTTCAAACAGAAAGGAAATAGAATCTTTATCTGAATACCGTCTGTTAACCAATCTTTGGGAAATTCTGTTTCTGATAATTGAACACCATTATAAGTGCATTTAACATGCATTTCTCTATTCCACTCCTTCAAATCCTCATACCATTCGGGGAATTGGAATAATAACATACGGCCAATATTTTTAGCAATTATCAATGAAGGCAATACAATGTATTTTCTAAGAAAAGATTGGGTTACTAACATCAAACCTCTTATTGCTTGAGCAAATATAATGCTATCCCAAGTTTCTGATATTACTATACGTTCATTTTCCTCTTTTTTTTCTTCGTTTTTTTTCTCTTTTTCCCTTGTCTCTTCCTCCTCAAAATCAAAATGTGAAATTTTCAATTCTGGTTCTCTCCCCAACGAATTCCTAAAAATGAGATTCATCATTTCAGAGATATAAAAAGAAGAAAAAAAAAATGTTTTGTCTATTCGATCCAAAAAAAGCGGAGAATGCACATTTGCTTGAAACATTTCCCAAATAACCGTTTTACGTCTTTGAGCACGCATGGATCCTTTGATTATATCCCGACGAAAATCCGATTGTTGCGAGTAACGTATCAAAGCCACCTCTTCTGCTTGATCACTATTATTAGTATTATTTGTAGTTGTAATAGGGTTGGTATTCTGATTGTTATCAGTATAAATTACTACGCGTTTGGCTTTTCTTGAACGAATTTCATGATCTTCCTTAGATTCTTCTTCCTTTTCTTCCTCCTGTTCTTCCAAATCATCAGTTAATTTGTATGACCACCGGGGAACCCTTTTACGGATTTCTTCTATTCCAATAGATTTATTTCTAATTATTGTTTGATCGTTTGGATCAGTTGTAATTACATCGAATACCCATTTTAAAGCTTTTGTTTGATTTTCTAAATCAATTCTTGTTTGCTCTCTCAATAAAGAATATTTTTTAAAATGCAAAATGGGTGCAGGCTCAAAAGGAAATTCTTTGATTGAGGTTAAGGAATTACCAATATAATTCAGTAATGATTCCCTATCAGGCGGATTCTTTTGATGTTCAAATTTTCTGGAATAATTAGAATTATTAGGAAGTAGCCCATAAATCTTATTTATCCAATTGATTTCTATGGAATCCTCCGTATCTGTAGAAGTGATTAAATCATTCATGATCGTATGTGAATAGAATTTTTTTATTGTTCCACGATATGGTCCCCTCAAAAAGGGGTCATACG